TAGATACGAGTAGAACCCAAAAAGGGAGAAAAAAAAGAATATTTAAAAGTTATACAAAAAATTATATAAGAATTACTACCCCTTTCTATTTCTTTATTTCCTGAATTTAATTTTATTTGATTAGGACCAAGCTACTTAAAAACCTCCGCCTTTTTTAAAATATCCCGAACAGTTCCTGTAGGCTGAGCACCCTTTTCAAGGAAATATAGAATAGCAGGAACGTTTAAATAACTTTGATTCTTTATCGGATCATAAAAACCCACGTTCCGAAGATCTCTTCCTTCTCTTCGGGATCGAACATCAATTGCAACGATTCGATAGACGGCTCATTGGGATAGATCTAAGTAAATGAACAAGACCCCCCCTAGAAACGTATAGGAAGTTTTCTCCTCGTACGGCTCGAGAAAAAATGATTTGGAGTTTTGTCTACGTATAGAATTCTAATGAATGGCAAAGGAGTTGATAAAAAAAATTAGACTGGGATTTAACTCATTTTTTTCTTCGTCCTTCCTGAAAAAAGAAAAAAATCATTTATACCCATAACTCAAGTTGGATAATTCTCAAATAGCTTAAAAGAAAAAAATCTTTAGGCAATTTATTTCATTTTTTGAATGGTCTTTAACCCCCCCTTTTTGTTTGTCTCATTTAAAAATATATTTTGATTTTTTATTATGATCCAGTTATTGAGACAATTGAAAAAAGGGCGTTTCCTTGTTCTGGGATCCCTTTTATTTGTTTTAAATCAGTGGGTTTAGACATTACTTCGGTGCTTCTTAATCCTTCCAAAATGGCAGCAACATACCCCTTTTGTGATTTCTTTCTATCAAAGAATCATACAAACGGCCGATTCCCGCGCGATACACTTTTAATCGAAAGAGTTTTCTCAATTCCAACAAATTTTCCTTTTTAATTGAAAACTTGACCGAATCGGATCCTTTCAATTTCTATATTGATGATATACTTACGAAGTTGTTCCAATTTATTGATTGGTATTAACCCTAGATTCTTGCACCCTGAAAGATGAATCCATACTTTCTACCCGAGCTCCATCATGTACTATATTCATTACAACCTAACAAAAAGAGGGATTCTAGTGAAACAGAACAGATGTCGGGCCAAGAGCACCTTCAGTCTTAGAAAAGATGGCGGATGTAAGAATAAAAATCCACACCGGATCGTGTCCTTCAAGTCGCACGTTGCTTTCTACCACATCGTTTCAAACGAAGTTTTACCATAACATAACATTCCTCTAATTTGGAACCCGTATGGAATTGATTCAATTATGGAATCATGAATAGTCGTTGGTTCCGTCGATACATAAGCATATTAATCTATACCCTTTTTTCTTCTATACAAAGACGGCAAAAAGTTTTCTGAAGCAATCTTAGCAAGACCCCACCTATTATTGTATGTTATTGTATGAATGCAATACTTTACTTTTTTTTTAAAACCTAATAGAAATATAGAAAGAATACGAATAAATGAATTCTTTTTTACTCTGGACTCAATATGGCCCATTTCCCACTTATTTGAATACCAAAGATTCAACTCATAAGCAATCATTAAAATTTTTTGTAATCGAAAAAGTTTCCTATTTCGACATAATTATCATTATTTGAATAAAGTTTGACAATAAAGACTAAAAATTTGATCATCAAAAAAAAATAAAATGAACTATTTCAATATCAAGAGTTAAGGGATTACAATTATTTTTCACAAAAACCGAAAGGCTTTTGTCACTGAAAAAGAACGAAATCGGATGATAACAATACATACATATTATGTTAAGCTAAGCATTTCATCATTTTAGATGTATTTTTTTGTTTAACCCGGGATTAAGTAATCCTTATGCAATCTTGGCATAAAGTAAAGTGACTAAAATCTATGAATTCCCCTGTCTCAATCGTTACATAGATTTACAATTATTCATTAGAGCCAAACAAGAAATAAATATCTAAAAAGTAAAAAAAAAAAAAAACACATCCGTTACGTATGTAACTTGATTCGTTGTTAATAAGATAAGATTGGGGCAGACACAGATATTTAAATGAATACCTCCCGTTACTAATTAAGAACTTTCTACCCCCAGATTCTCTGGGAATGCTGAATCAGAACAAAAAAAGGATCCCCTTTGGGGAGGGGGACTATCTAGGGACAAAGACAAACAAGTCCAGATTAGGCCCTTGCTCCTAATTTTTTAGTTTACCCTAACCCAGTCTTAAGAGACTTAATCCCATTAATTGAATGTAATAACCTCCCTATTGTTTAGAATTAAGAGATCCTAATAATTGGGCTACCCCGTTTTAGTTTAATGGATAGAGAATAAGAGATAGGAAAGAAAGGCTCTTTTTGTGATTCAAAATTAAATGTATCGTTGAAAATTCAAAAAGATATGAGACGTAAGGTTTTTCTTCAAATTAAATAAAATAGCTAAACCCCTTCAATATGAAGGGAATGAACGTATGATGAAAAATCCGCCATACTTTAGTTAGTTGAATTC